AATATAGTGCCTGATTTAAAAGGGTAGCTTTGATAGAGCTAATCATGTAGTAATTTACCTATATTATACGTAACGGATTTACACCATCTCTTTAAAGATCAAAACTTTATGTGCTCTGTACACCAACGAATAAATTTAAAGATAAGCTAAAATTAAGCTAATGGGCTCATACCCCGTAAATGAAAGTACAACCTTTCTCTTTTTAATGACCTTTCCAATTTCCTACCTATTGTTTTTTTTCACATTATTAACAGGAACTATTTTATCTATCTCATCTACATCCTGATTCGGAGCATGATTAGGATTAGAATTAAATTTATTGTCATTTATTCCCCTGATTACCACTAAACTTTGCCCTTTCCTTGCTGAGTCTGCCATTAAGTACTTTCTTATTCAAGCTCTTGCATCCACCATCCTTATTATATCCAGTTCTATATACATATACATTCCAGATTTTTCGTATTCTTTAATTTTATTATCTCTTATAATTAAACTAGGAGCCGCCCCAGTGCACTTTTGATTTCCCCAAGTTATCGAAGGATTATCCTGGCCTCAAGCTTTTGTTCTCCTCTCTATCCAAAAAGTTGCCCCTATATTTTTAATTTCGTACCTAACCTTTACCCCAATCTTAACATCAATAATTACTTTTATAGCCTTATTATCATCCTTAGTTGGGGCTCTAGGTGGTTTAAATGTTATAAAACTCCGTAAACTTATAGCTTTTTCTTCAATTAACCATATATCCTGAATATTAATTGCTATATCTATTAATGATATAATATGAATAATTTATTTTCTATTTTATCTATTTATTTCAGGTTCTGTTGTTATCCTCCTTTATAGAACTCAATCCTATTCCATCTCAGATATTCTAAATCAAAATAAAAAGAGAATAATTTTTAATTTGCTTATCCCGATAAATTTGCTCTCCTTAGGAGGTCTACCTCCCTTTCTAGGATTTATTCCTAAATGAATTATAATTCAACTATTCTCTTCTAAAATAATAATCTTTACTCTATTAATTTTATTATTCTCAAGATTAATCACTTTATATTTCTATCTACGTCTCTTTACCCCTATAGTACTCCTCTCATTTTCATCCCTTTCCTCAACTATCAAATCCTACCCTGCCTTCCCTCTATCCTCCATTTTAATTGTTTCTTCATTTATTAATTTATTCGGAATCTTTTCTCCTATTCCCTTTTTAATCTAGGATTTTAAGTTATATTTAAACTAAAGGCCTTCAAAGCCTAAAAAAAAAGAAATCTTTTAAATCCTAAGTTCCAGTGCCCAGCACATCTTTAGATTTGCAATCTAATATTATAAATTTTACTATGAAACCTAATAAGAAAGTAAATTACTTGTGCTTAGATTTACAATCTAACGCCTACAACTCGGCCATCTTATTATGCAACGATGATTCTTTTCTACAAATCACAAAGACATTGGTACATTATATTTTATTTTTGGAGCTTGATCAGGGATAGTTGGAACTTCATTAAGATTAATTATTCGAGCTGAGTTAGGTCAACCAGGTACTCTGATTGGTAATGATCAAATTTACAATGTTGTAGTTACTGCTCACGCATTTGTTATAATTTTCTTTATAGTTATGCCAATTATAATTGGAGGATTTGGTAATTGATTAGTTCCCCTAATACTAGGAGCTCCTGATATAGCCTTTCCACGAATAAATAATATAAGATTTTGACTTCTACCTCCATCTTTAACACTCTTATTAATAAGAGGAATAGTTGAAAGAGGAGTAGGAACAGGATGGACAGTTTACCCTCCTTTAGCAGCAGCTATTGCACATGCAGGGGCCTCAGTTGATTTAGGTATTTTCTCTCTACACTTAGCCGGTGTTTCTTCTATTTTAGGAGCCGTTAATTTCATAACAACCGTTATCAACATACGATCCTTTGGTATAAAAATAGACCAAATACCACTATTCGTATGATCAGTATTTATTACTGCAATCTTACTTCTCCTATCTTTACCTGTACTAGCAGGAGCAATTACTATACTCCTAACTGACCGTAATCTAAATACCTCATTCTTTGATCCTGCCGGAGGGGGAGATCCTGTCCTATACCAACACTTATTTTGGTTCTTCGGTCACCCTGAAGTTTACATTTTAATTCTTCCTGCCTTTGGAATAATTTCACATATTGTCAGACAAGAATCGGGGAAAAAAGAATCATTCGGAACACTAGGTATAATTTATGCTATAATGGCCATTGGCATTCTTGGATTTATTGTATGAGCACACCATATATTCACAGTAGGCATAGACGTAGATACTCGAGCATACTTCACTTCAGCAACTATAATTATTGCTGTACCTACTGGAATTAAAATTTTTAGATGGCTTAGAACTCTACACGGAACTCAAATTAACTATAGTCCCTCTATGCTTTGAGCTCTAGGTTTTATTTTCCTATTTACAGTAGGAGGTCTTACTGGAGTTGTACTAGCTAATTCTTCAATTGACATTATTCTTCATGATACTTACTATGTAGTTGCACATTTCCATTATGTCCTTTCTATAGGAGCTGTATTCGGAATCTTTGCTGGAATTGCCCATTGATTTCCCTTATTCACAGGTCTTTCTCTTAACCCTAAATGAATAAAAATTCACTTTACTATTATATTTATCGGTGTAAATATTACATTCTTCCCTCAACATTTCCTAGGACTAAATGGTATACCACGGCGATATTCCGATTACCCAGATGCTTATACTACATGGAATATCGTCTCCTCTATAGGATCTATAGTATCTCTTATTGCTATATTAATCTTTATAATCGTAATTTGAGAAGCCCTTATTTCTAGACGTCCTGTTTTATTCTCTCCCTTCCTCTCATCTTCTATTGAGTGAAATCACTCTTACCCACCCGCTGATCATTCATATATAGAAATTCCTTTAATTACTAACTTCTAAAATGGCAGATAGATGTATAGGATTTAAGCTCCTACTAGGAAGAAATTCTTCTTCTTTTAGAACCCCCTACTTTGCTAATGGCAACATGAACATACTTAGGTTTCCAAGATAGAGCCTCCCCCCTTATAGAACAATTAATTTTTTTCCATGATCACATTATAATTGTTCTTATTATAATCATTACCTTTGTAGGATATATAATAGCATCAATTTTAACTAACTCCTTTATCAACCGCTATATACTAGAACATCAAACAATTGAGTTAATCTGAACAGCTGTTCCAGCTATTATTTTAATTTTTATTGCCCTTCCTTCCTTACGTTTACTATACCTTTTAGATGAGGTTAATAATCCTTCTATCACTCTAAAGACAGTAGGACATCAATGATACTGAAGATATGAATATTCAGATTTTCTTGATATTGAGTTTGATTCCTATATAACTCCTACTAATGAGCTAGATACTTCAGGGTTTCGCCTACTAGATGTAGATAATCGAACTGTACTCCCAATAAACACTCAAATTCGCATTGTAATTACAGCAGCTGATGTAATTCACTCTTGAACAGTTCCAGCTCTAGGAGTGAAAGCTGACGCAATCCCTGGACGACTAAACCAAACCAGATTTATGATGTCGCGGCCCGGATTATTTTACGGTCAATGTTCAGAAATTTGTGGTGCAAATCATAGATTTATACCTATTGTAATTGAAAGAGTTGATACAAATTCCTTTTTAAATTGAATTTCTTCGTATTCCGATTCACCCGATGACTGAAAGTAAGTGTAGGTCTTTTAAACCTATTATAGTATGTCCGCCTACTTCTGGTGAAAGAAATTAGTTAAAACAATAACATTAACTTGTCATGTTAAAATTATCTATTTATAGATATTTCTTGATGCCTCAAATAGCTCCTCTTATATGGTTATATTTATATGGGTTTTTCTTAGTAGCACTAGTCGTATTTATATCTATCAATTATTTCATTAAACCTTTCGAGAAAATTGACTTAAAAAGTGATCTTCTTTCTTCTACCCCTCAACCTACCTGAAAATTATAGCTAATTTATTCTCAATTTTTGAGCCTTCTTCAAGAATTTTTAACTTATCATTGAACTGAATCTCAACCTTTTTAGGTTTACTATTTATTCCATATCTTTTTTGGGCTTCTCCTTCTCGCTGGTCATTATGCTGAAGAGATATTACTTTTACTCTTCATAAAGAATTTAAAGCTCTTTTAACCATTAATTGTGTAGGATCTACGATATTTTTTGTAAGACTATTTTCACTGATTCTTTATAATAACTTTCTAGGACTCCTACCCTATGTCTTTACAAGATCTAGACATATAGCGATAACTCTTGCTCTCTCTTTACCCCTATGAGTTACTCTAATAATTAGAGGTTGAGTTAACCATACCCAACACATATTTGCCCACTTGGTCCCTCAGGGAACACCTTCAGTTTTGATACCATTTATAGTCTTAATTGAGACAATTAGAAATATTATTCGGCCAGGAACTCTGGCTGTACGATTGGCCGCTAATATAATTGCAGGACATCTGCTCTTAACATTACTAGGAAATACTGGCCCTTCAATAAGGTCGTCTCTACTTCTATCAATTCTTATTTTTTCTCAAATTTTATTACTAACTCTAGAGTCTGCTGTTGCAATTATCCAATCTTACGTATTTGCTGTTTTAAGAACTCTCTATACAAGAGAAATTAACTAATGACATCATCTCATGGATTTCATCCTTACCATCTAGTAGATATAAGACCATGGCCTTTAACAGGATCCATCAGTGCAATAATATTGACCACAGGCTTAATTAAATGATTCCACCAGTACAACATAACCTTACTAATTTTAAGATTCGTTGCCATCCTGCTTACTATATACCAGTGATGACGTGATATTACTCGAGAAGGAACTTTCCAAGGCCTCCACACTTCTGTAGTAGTTAAAGGCCTACGATGAGGGATAATTCTCTTTATTGCCTCAGAAGTCTTATTCTTTTTCTCATTCTTCTGAGCTTTCTTCCATAGAAGACTGGCACCTACAATTGAAATTGGGATAAATTGGCCTCCTTACGGAATCCAACCTTTTAATCCATTTCAAATTCCCTTACTTAACACCACTATTCTATTATCATCAGGAGCTACTGTAACCTGAGCTCATCATGCTATTATGGAATCAAATCATAGTCAAGCTATTCAGAGTCTGGGGTTAACTATTGTATTAGGATTATATTTTACCGCTTTACAAGCATTTGAATACCTAGAAGCTCCGTTTACCATTGCAGACTCTGTATTTGGCTCTACTTTTTTTGTTGCAACTGGATTTCACGGCCTACACGTAATTATCGGGACTTCGTTCTTGCTTATTTGCTTTTTTCGGTTATTCTTCTGTCACTTCTCATCTAATCACCATGTAGGATTTGAAGCTGCCGCATGATATTGACATTTCGTTGATGTGGTTTGATTATTCCTTTATGTATTTATTTACTGATGAGGAGGCTAATTTTTTTAATATAATAAAGTATATCTGACTTCCAATCAGAAAGTCTAGCTTCTAGAAAAAATAATTATTACTATAACAATCTTATCTCTGCTTACAATTATTATTTGTTATATTGTTATAACATTAGCATCACTTATTTCAAAAAAAACTATTACAGATCGAGAAAAAAACTCCCCATATGAATGCGGATTTGATCCTAAAGGGTCAGCTCGCTTCCCATTTTCTTTACGATTCTTTTTAATTGCCGTAATTTTCTTAATTTTCGATGTAGAAATTACTCTACTTTTACCTCTAGCTTCAATTTTTAATGTTACTAATCTCTTTTCTTGACTTGCCACTGGTACTTTATTTCTAGTGATTCTACTTGTAGGGCTTTATTATGAGTGGGCTCAAGGGGCTTTAGAATGATCAAAGTAATCTAAGGCTATAGTCAAATATATGACATATGAGTTGCATTCATAAAGTGTTTTCTAAACTAGCTTTGATTTATTAGAAAGCGAAATTTACCGCATTTAGTTTCGACCTAAACTTTGGCTTGTAGGCCTCTAATAATTGATTGAAACCAAAGTAGAGGTGTATCACTGTTAATGATAAAATTGAAGGTTTCTTCCAATCAAGCAGGAATATTATGATAAAAAAGAAAGCTTCTAACTTTTTTTTAAGCGGTTAAATTCCGTTTATATTCCTGTTTTTATAGTGTAAAATTAACACGTTACATTTTCGTTGTAAAGCTGAAAATTCTTTTTTCTAAAAACTTTCTTTTTTTAATACTTTCAACTCAAAGTATAACTACATCTTAAGCGCCACAAGCTAACATTTTTTGACTTAAACTATTTGAGTTTCCATTTACAGAGTTAACACTCACTTTTGCAGCTTCAATGCAATATTCTATAATTAAATTATATAAATTAACTAAGTAAAACCATAAAAATAATAATAGAGATTACGGAAACTTTTAAAAAAACCTTAATACTATTTAATTGTATATTATTTAAAACATAGAAAAAATAAGAAAATAAATAGTATAATCCTTGCCCACCATAAAATTCAAATCAACCTTTATCAACAACTTTTTCTATATATGTGCCACTTACTAGTCTTTTTTCACTTAACTTTAAAGTACTCAACGCTGGTATAAATCACATTGAACCTATTATAACAACTGAATTATAATTATAAAGTCTTTTTAAAGAATAATTAATTCTTATAATATTTAGTATGTATCCAATTAAACCACCTAAAACACTTACTATTATAACAAGTATTTTTATAAATCTCCTTAAACAAATCATATAACATTCTGGAAACAGCCTTCAACTTAATACAGCCCCTCCTAGAATTGCTCCAATTCCTAAACCACCCATTGAATTAGTTATTACATAGTCTTCATCTGATAAATTAGAAAAAGATCTTAAATTATACTCACCCCTAATAGAATAATAAATCAAACGTAGAGTATACATTACAGTTAGCCCAGTAGCTAGTACATATAATAGCAATGCAATAAAATTAATTCATCTTATAAAAGCTACTTCTAAAATCATATCTTTAGAATAAAACCCTGCTATAAAAGGAAATCCACACAGGGCCAAGTTTGAGATAGTTATATAAGATACAGTTAGAGGTATAAATTTTACTAAATTTCCTATGAAACGAATATCTTGGTAGCCTCCTACCCTGTGAATCACAACCCCAGCACACATAAAAAGTAAAGCTTTAAACAGTGCATGTCTTAGCAAGTGAAAAAAAGCTAAATCCGCGTAACCCAAAGATAAAATTCTTAGTATTACTCCCAACTGTCTTAAAGTAGATAGCGCAATAATTTTTTTCAAATCATATTCAAAATTAGCTCCCAGACCTGCTATAAATATTGTTAGACATGAAACAATTAATAAAATTCTTTGTACCTTTGATCCCTCCAGAGCTCCTCTAAAACGAATTATTAAATATACGCCCGCAGTTACTAGTGTTGAAGAATGGACTAAAGCTGACACTGGAGTAGGTGCTGCTATTGCAGCAGGCAATCATGCCGAAAACGGAATTTGAGCTCTTTTAGTCATAGCAGAAATTATTAAAAAAATCTTCAATAAAATTCAATCTTCATTTATATAATAACTATAAAACAAAAAATTCCATCCTCCTAATCTTCTTATAAGACCAATTCTTAATAAAATAGCAACATCCCCAACACGATTAGAAAGAATAGTCAACATCCCAGCATTAGCAGATTTTTCATTTCTATAATAAATTACTAGTGCGTAAGAAACAAGCCCTAGTCCATCTCACCCTAAAAGGATTCTAATTAAATTGGGTCTTAATACTATAAATCTTATAGACAAAACAAAAGCTAAAACAAGATATATAAAACGATTAGAAGTCTTATCATCACTTATATACCTGCCCCTATAATAAAGTACACTCCCAGAAATCAAGAAAACAAAACCTATGAATAAAAGAGAAATTCAATCTAGAACCATAGTAAATACAATTTCTCTACTTATTAACCTAAAGAGTTCTCATTCAATTACACTTATTACTCCTCTCTTAACTTTTATTAAAGCCGAAATAATACAAACCCTAGAACTTGTTATTAAACTTAATATTCTAATTTCATGTATAGAAATTTTCCAAATCATTCTTTAATTTATAAAGATTACTAAATAGCTAACAGAGTTGTATTTAAAATCATAATATTTAGAGGTAACCAATGTAAAAATAAACTCAAGTACTCTCTTACTTTTCCTGAACAACAAGAATATAAAGAGTTATAAAACACTCCATGTTGCCTTAACCTGTACATGTACAAAGTATAACTAGCTCTAAAAAAAGATAGTAAACTGATTCCTAAAATAGAGATTTTCCTCCATCTTACTACAGTTAAAATTAATATAATTTCTCCAGCTAAATTTAAAGAAGGAGGTCTAGCCATATTCCTAACTCTAAGTAAGAACCATCAAAGACCCATTCTAGGTATAAAAGATAGTAAGCCTTTATTTACTATGAGACTTCGACTTCCAGAACGCTCGTATACTATATTAGCCAAACAAAATAACCCCGAAGAACATAATCCATGGCCAACTATTAAAATAATACATCCAGCTAATCCTCATCATCTAAAAATCATAATACCACATAATACCAATCTTATATGAACTACAGAAGAATAAGCAATTAAAGACTTTATATCAACTTGACGTATACACATTAATCTTACATAAATTCCCCCTACAATCCTTAAACTTACCCACAATCAAGAAAACTCTTTCCTAATAGATTGAAATATAACTAAAACCCGAATCAAACCATATCCCCCTAGCTTTAATAAAACTCCAGCCAAAATTATAGATCCTGCAATTGGAGCTTCTACGTGAGCTTTTGGAAGTCATAGATGAAATATAAATATAGGAAGTTTTACTAAAAAAGCAATGACTGTACTGACATACCAAAATCTATTCAAATAACTAAATTCTCTTAATGAATCCCTTAAATTAATCACTAAGCTCCCCCTAAATGAATAGTAAATAAGTAAAGATACTAGGAGAGGTAAAGAAAAAGCTAATGTATAAAACAATATATAAATTCCAGCTTGAATTCGCTCAGGTTGATACCCTCAACCCAAAATTAAAATTAAAGTAGGAATTAAGGAAGACTCGAACCTAATATAAAATATTAGATAGTCCATCGAAGAAAAAGTTAAAAACAAAAAAAATAGAAGTATAATATTTGTTACAATAAATCTTCTATCAAATGCCTTTAAATTCTTAATTTTTTGTCTAGAAATTAAAATCAAAGATACAATTCAAACTCTCAGTATTACTATGATATACCCAATGTAATCTAATCCAAGATTAAATCCTAGCCCAAATATACAAAAGTTATGATAACATCTAATCCCTATTAAAAATCTAAGAAAAAATATACCTACTTGAACTACTTTTCATTCACTACTGAATTTAATCAATATAATTAAAGGAATAATAAACTTTAACATTCTAATAAATTAAATCTTGAAAAAACATCATTTCCATGCCTTCGTACTACTAAAATCAGCATAGTAAGCCCTAAAGCCCCCTCACAAGCAGCAAGTGTTAAAAAAAACAAAGAAAAATACACCTCCCTACCAACCAAAGCTAACTGAGTTCTTATTAACCAAAACACCCCGAGTATCATAAACTCCAACCTTAACAAAGAATTTAATATATGTTTATTATAAGAAATAAACCCTCATCCTCCACAAAAAATTATAATCACAGGAATAAAAATTATTACTCTCCTAAAATTTACCATTGGTTTTAATAGTTTAATCTAAAACTTTGGTCTTGTAAACCAAAAATGAAATAATATTTCTTAAAACTTCAGAGAAAAAGAAAGAACTTTATCTTTAATTCCCAAAACTAATATTTTACTTAAACTATTCTCTGTTATGACTTTACTTTTTATTCCTTCTATTTTAATACTGTCATTTCTATTCACCCGCCTTGTTCACCCCCTTTCAATAGGGCTGACCTTACTAATCCAGACAATTCTTATTTCTCTAGCTGCTGGCCTGTCAACTTATTCCTATTGGTTCTCTTATATTTTATTTATAATTTTCCTGGGAGGTATACTAGTACTATTTATCTATGTTACCTCTCTAGCCTCCAATGAAGCATTCTCTTTCTCATACTCCACCCTAGCTTTTTCTCTAATTATATTATTTTCTCTAGTACCTCTAACTTTAATTTGGGACTTCTTTTTTAATAGCTTTTCTGCCCAGCTCCCACTAGCATCTTTAGACATAGAGACCTCAAATGTATTTATTATCAGCTGAATTTATAGAACTAACTTAATAAACTTTACATTATTTATCATCATCTATCTATTACTAACCCTAATTGTTGTAGTCAAAATTACTAACTTATTTAAAGGCCCTCTACGCCTTTCCCCTTAATGACAATACCAATTCGAAAGTCTCACCCTTTATTTAAAATTATTAATAACTCACTAGTTGATATACCCCTACCATCTAATATTTCCACATTTTGAAATTTCGGCTCACTGCTAGGCTTATGTTTAGTTATCCAAATTGCCACAGGCTTATTCTTAGCTATACATTATACAGCACATATTGACCTAGCATTCTCTAGAGTAGCACACATTTGTCGAGATGTAAATTACGGATGGCTTCTACGAACTATACATGCTAATGGAGCTTCATTTTTTTTTATCTGTATTTACATCCACATCGGACGAGGAATTTATTATGGCTCTTATATAATTTTTCATGCATGAATAGTAGGAGTTGTAATCTTGTTTATAGTTATAGCAACAGCTTTTCTAGGTTACGTTCTTCCCTGGGGACAAATATCCTTCTGAGGAGCCACAGTAATTACTAATCTATTTTCTGCCATTCCTTATATTGGAAGAGACCTTGTTCAATGAATTTGAGGTGGGTTCTCAGTTGACAATGCCACTTTAACTCGATTCTTTACTTTCCACTTTGTTCTTCCTTTTATTATTGCTGCAATAACTATTATTCATATTTTCTTCCTTCATCAGTCCGGGGCAAATAACCCCCTAGGGGTCTCAAGACAACTGGATAAAGTTCCCTTTCATCCATATTTTACTTTTAAAGACATCGTAGGATTTATTGTCATATTTACTCTCTTACTTACCCTTTCTCTTTTAAACCCATACCTCTTAGGAGACCCTGATAACTTTATTAGTGCAAACCCATTGGTTACTCCCGCTCATATCCAACCAGAATGGTATTTCTTATTTGCTTATGCAATTTTACGATCAATTCCTAACAAACTAGGAGGGGTTATTGCACTAGTAGCCTCCGTTGCAATTATTATAATTTTACCTTTTACTCATACATCAAATTTCCGTAGATTAACCTTTTATCCTCTTAACCAATTTATATTCTGAACGCTGGTATCTGTCTTACTGCTTCTAACATGAATTGGAGCTCGCCCCGTTGAAGAACCTTATGTTCTCACTGGTCAAATTTTAACAGTTACCTATTTCTCTCTTTTCATCATTAATCCATTATTACTTATAGGATGAGATAAAATACTAAAATGATTGTTTAGTTTATATAAAATAGATATTTTGAAAGTATCAGAAAAGAAAAATTTCTTAATAATCTCATAATTAATATACTATTTTAATTATAGACTATAAATTTATAATAAAACATAAAGATTTTAATCCTAGAAAAAACAATAAATAGTTAATAGACACTGGTAAAAATCTCTTCCATGCCAGATACATTAACTTATCATACCGAAGACGTGGTAAAGTCCCACGTACTCACACAAAAATAAAAGCTAAAGCTATCGCTTTAAGATAAAATATAATTCTTGATGGGCTTCTTCCTAAAAATACAATAGCAAATAGCACCCTTATAAAAAGAATCCTTGAATACTCTGCCATAAAAATCAAAGCAAACCCTCCTCTTCTATATTCGGTATTAAATCCAGATACTAACTCAGATTCACCCTCTGCAAAATCAAAAGGAGTCCGATTAGTTTCCGCTAAACAAGATGCAAATCAAATTAATCTTAATGGTAAAGACAAAAATATAAACCATACATGCCTTTGATACTTAACAAACAACTCCAACCTAAATCCCCCCAACAACATAATATAAGACAATAAAATCAAAGCTAATCTTACCTCATAAGAAATAGTCTGAGCTACCCTACGTAAACTCCCTAATAAAGAATATTTACAATTAGAAGCCCAGCCAGCCACTATTACCCTATACACACCTATACCTAAACAACAAAAGAAAAATAAGATTCTTATATTAAACCTTATTAGCCCTACATCGTAAGGCATTACTCTCCACACCAATAATGACAAAAACAGCCTAAATACAGGACATAAGTAGTAAACAATAAAATTCGATATTATCGGTATAGTCTGTTCTTTAGTGAACAACTTAACCGCATCAGAAAAGGGCTGGAGCAAACCTATATATCCTACTTTATTAGGACCCTTACGAATCTGAATATACCCTAAAATTTTACGTTCAAGTAAAGTTACGAAAGCAACCCCAACTAAAACACAAATGATTAAAATTAAATAATTTACAACCTCCACTAACAACATAAAACAATTAGATACAATTGCTATACTATTTATAGAACTAAATTCTATTTAACTAGATCCTAAGTCTAGCACATATTATCTGACAAAATAGCATTTCAACCATTAAAAACTTTCCATCTACCCAATCCTTTCGTACTAAGGTAAATTATTTCTTTCCAAAAGATAGAAACCGACCTGGCTCTCGCCGGTCTGAACTCAAATCATGTAAAACATTAAAGGTCGAACAGACCTTCTTTTATAGCTGCTGCACTATAAAGACATTTTAATTCAACATCGAGGTCGCAAACTTTTCCTTTGATAAGGACTCTCAGGAAAAATAACGCTGTTATCCCTAAAGTAACTTGATCTTAAAATCTTTATAAAGGATCAGTCAATTTTAACTCAGATATATTTGTATTAATTTTAAGCAGTTATTCTAATTATACTATTGTCGCCCCAACCAAATAAGTTTTCAAGAAATTATTACTATAGAAAAATATATAAAATCTTTAAAATTATAAAGCTTTATAGGGTCTTATCGTCCCTTTGAAAAATTTAAGCCTTTTCACTTAAAAGTTAAATTCAATTTTAATAAAAGAGACAGCCTCTTCTTTGTCCAACCATTCATACAAGTTTTCAATTAAAAAACTAATGATTATGCTACCTTTGCACGGTCAAGATACCGCGGCTATTTAATATCTATATCAGTGAGCAGGCTAGACTATAAACATTTTCATAATAGCCATGTTTTTGATAAACAGGCAAGAAGAAAGATTTGCCGAGTTCCTTTTTTATTTCCTACACTTATTATAATTCATTTTAATTTATTTTAAAATCTCTTATCTTATAATCAAACTTTACTCATATAATCATTTTTCCTTAAATATTTAAGTCTCAGTTAATACTCTAGTACACTATAAAGACAAAATAAATCGTTTAGAAACTAAACCTAAATTGAAACACTTTATAATCATGGCTACTTTTAAGCCTAGAAAAGTTGTATTTTATTTTATCTGTAAATTGACTTTTTTAGTAATAAGAAGCTCGTCCCTCCTATTCTTCAATATTAGATGAATTCAATCTAACAATAAAATTATATTTCATTCCTAGAGAACCAGATAATCTAAAGCTCGTTTAATGTTTCATCTTTAATATTAAATTACAAATTTTTTTGATACAAAAACTTGTTTAAAATATTAGCTATCTTTAATTCGGGAATCACAGAATATATTTGTGATAATTTAATTATCCCTGATACACAAGGTACAACAATTTAGATCTACTTAATTATTTTAAAATATTCATACATATATTTCCTATTCAGTACTTATTATCTATAGCTCCAGAATTAAATTTTATTAATAATTACTTTTTCAACTTATATTAAGTTTTCGACAAACATTTAAGTGATTATAGTAGCAATAAAGTAAAATTTTCAAAGTATATTGATTCGCACAACAAACTTCTCAACGTAAGTGAGACGCTATTCTATATCTTAGCTTTACTTTGATTTCTATCCAGATTCACTTTCCAGTAAACCTACTATGTTACGACTTATCTCATTTAAAAATGAAAGCGACGGGCGATATGTACATGATTTAGAGCTTATATCTAGTAAGCATGTTAAACTAACTTTACAATCAAATCCTCCTTCCAAATAATATTTAAATTATGATTCCGTATAAATAAAATTTATTGTAACCCATTTTAACTTAAGTATAAGCTGCACCTTGATCTAATATATTTAACATTATTAATAAATTATCCAGTAATTACTTCTATAAAAATTACCTAATAATGATGGTATACATACTTTACAAACTTAAGTAAGATTATTCGTGGTTTATCGATTCAAAAACAGGTTCCTCTGACTAGACTAAATCACCGCCAAATTCTTCAAATTTTTAGAATATATCTATTATTACTTTGGTTTGGCTAAATTATTTTTTGGTATAATAGGGTATCTAATCCTAGTTTATCTCCAATATTTTACTGCCTCAACTTAAATTAATTATTAATCATAGTTCCATAAAAAGAAAATCCGATTTCACTCTTTTATTCCCCCAGACTTTTATTAATCAAACTTATCGTCCAACAGTAAACCAACATTTCTTGCTTAACTTTAAAGTATAACCGCGACTGCTGGCACAATATTAATCAAGTTTTAATGTATTGCTAGATCTTAATTTACTAAATTGTCTAATATTATATGCTGAGAATTATCACTCACAGTACAATTACTGACTAATTCCATGATAAATCTTAAATTATTATTAACTACTCATCCTAACTCTCATACAACTTCAATACTAAATGCAAGAAATAAAGAATAAATCAAACTTTAATAATTTAGATTTTATATCATTTTATAAAGCAAGAACTATTCCGGGTAAGTTTATAAAGAATAACTTAAAAGATTTATATATACTTGAAACTAATATAGTAGAATATGTTTTATATACAATATATAAATTAAATGTATATAAATATTAAAGATATACTCAAACAAGAATATAATTAAAGTAATATTATAATAACATTTATGTATATAAATCCTTCATCTTTAAAAATTCTCCGAACAAAAATATAATAGAAGAAAATAGATACAATTATAAAGTATTTATGTATTTAAAAATTATATAAATTAAACTATAATTAAAGTGACATTAGATAAAATAAAGAAAATATCTAATTAAAAAATTAGACATGATGAATAATTTTAAAAAGAAACAATAATATAACATGCACAATTATATGTGAATAAAGGGCCTCCGGCCCCTGGATTTATACAAGAGTCTAGCCTAACAAATGATTACTAGGTCCTACAACTCATCCACATTCTCCAGAAGTGTGAGTTGTAGGACCTGGTAATCATTTACTAGTATAGGGGAATAAATGAGAATTATAAAATTTTATTATAATATATAGATCTACTCAAAGAATAATAAATTTTAATTACATTATATAAATTTATATGTATATATATATATATACATATGTGTGTATGTGCATATATATGTATATATACATATTTGCATCTATACACCTGTATACTCACATGAATATACACACATATTAATTTCTATATCTATCTACAATTTAACTATTCATAATCGCCTTAACGTTTCTTTCTACCTTATATTTTATATTTCCTTTCTCTTTTCTTTCTTCTTTTTATTTTTCTTATTTTTCTTACTCTAATTTTTATTTATAAAGCAACTTTATTTTTAGTATATAATTAC